ATTTTTGGATTCCAAATTCAAAGCAATGCCTATAGTACCCTCTTCAAATTCCACTAATTCACCTGCCATTACTTCATCAAGACCATAAATACGAGCAATACCATCGCCTACTTGAAGTACGGTACCCGTATTTACAATTTTTACTTCGGTATTATATTGCTCAATGCGTTCACGTATAATTTTACTAATTTCATCTGCACGAATAGTTACCATGAAAATTTCTTAATTTAATTTTTTTTTTTAAAGAAAAAAAATAATTCCTATACTCTATATTAAAATAGAAAGACTAATCCATTATTTTTTTTCTTTCATCGCCCCAAACATTCCAATATTAGCATTGACAGTACGCAAATGTAACTCGTTGTTCAAGCAACTATTTAGAGTTCCTAGAGCTCCCTGTAAGGCTTGTTGTAAAACGCGTTGTCGGACTTGATTAATCACTCTTTGTTGTTCAAAATGAATGGCTTCGTTTTTGTAATTGTCTAATTGTTCCAAAGTCGTATAAATTGAATTAATTAAATTCTGTTTTTCTTGTTCTATTTCAGAATAGCCATTTACACGAAATCGATCGGCTTCCGTTTCTACTTTCCTTAAGCGAGCCTGGGCCCTTTCCAGCTGTTCAATGGCCCCTTCCCGCAGTTCTTCGGAATTTCGAATAGTTCTCAAGATTCTCTGTTTTCGATTATCTAATAAATCACTTAATGAAAGTAGACTCTCTTTCCATTCATTTCAAAATGTCTATGATCTCTTCCCGAACCAAACATGAATCTTTCGATTCATTTGGCTCTCACACTCAATTACTTATAGGAAATTTCCCTATTTTTTTATGTAATGAGCCTATCCTCTCCTCTATATTTATATTTTTCAAATATTTAAAACAATTTTTAATCTACGACCAGAATATTCGGAGGACTCTTCTGACCAAACAAATATATATGTCAGCAAAGTTGTTTTTTCTTCAAATCCAAAGAATTCTTATTAATTAATTTATCCATAGGTCATCTATTACGCATTGTATAAAAGGGAGGACCTTTTTCACCGTAAAGTAAAGAAGATTCAAGTCATTTTATCGACATGAGTGTTTTATATCGAAAAAATTCGAAAAATTTTATCGAAACCATTTCATTTCTGTATTAACATAGTGGTAGAAAGAGTACTACACTGCGTCTAGACTTCAAACTATTCGCTTTAACCATGGTAATAGTCCATCCAATATTATTGGTTAATAGAGAATCAAAGTGGATTTACCAATAAATCACGAAATGCTATGGTTCTTAAATATTTTTTCTTAAATTATTGAAAAAATTTAATAAATTCAGAAGTAATTCGTGGTATTATGCACATTTTCTTAGTTATAACGAAAAATTGCAGTTTGGTTGGATCCAATCTATTCTTTGAAATAAACAACCCGCACACACTCCCTTTCCAAAAAAAACCAATACACCTAATACTACACTTAGATTTATTGGATTTGTTGCTAAAATATCGGTATTAAACCCGAAACTTCCGGCGAATGGCCAGTAGCCCAAACAAAGGAAAGAATCGGTTATATTTTTCATATGATCTCATCTCCTCTTATGAATAGACTAATTATCTTTCTACGATTCCTATTTTTTATTTGATTTCTTAAATTCTTTTTTATATTTATTTCTTATTTTATGTTTTATGTGAAATTTTTATTATTTATAATGAAAATTTCATACTATCTCTTACTAATAATTAATACTAATAATTAATATTAATTATTAGTAATTCAAAATTCAAAATCGAATAATAAAAAAAAAAAAAGAATACGAATGTTAATATATATATGTTAATATATATATATTATTTGAATTATATATATTATTTGTTCCATCAATTGGAAGATTTCCTAAAATTTCCTATAAGCTATAAGAATGATACTTATTAGAATTAGATACCAGTTCTTATGTCAATTGCTAAATCTCTATAGTTTTAACACTTTCGAAAAATTTTCTTAAAATTAAAAAAAGGGGGTTCGTTGAACTAAAAAAGAAAAGAAGGCAAATCCGTATATGAATTCTTCACCCTTCAATTAGTCCTTCACCTGCGTTCTTGCCCGAACGAATAATAAATCACAATATAATTGGAAAAAGCAAGACCAGCAAAGCAAATCCACGGAAAAGGGATATTTCTTTTTATTTTTCTAGTTTTTTTAGGATTATAGGATTAAACAAAAGGATTAGCAAATAAAAGTGCTAATGCTACAACCAGCCCATAAATTGTTAAAGCTTCCATAAAAGCCAGACTAAGCAATAAAGTACCCCGTATTTTTCCCTCTGCCTCTGGTTGTCGTGCAATCCCTTCTACAGCTTGCCCTGCAGCAGTGCCTTGACCAACCCCAGGTCCAATAGAAGCAAGCCCTACAGCCAAGCCAGCAGCAATAACGGAAGCAGCAGAAATAATTGGATTCATAATAAGTTCCTCGTAACCTAAATATAAAATAAAGAAATAGTTAATGATATAATCAACCAATAAATTTAAGACTTAATTATGCAATTACCAAGATTTATTCAGTTAAAGTAATTAAGAACAATTCCTAATTGAAATAGTAATTGTTATTGAATTATATGAATTACTTCGAAATTTCTTTTTTCGTTTCTACCTATCTTATCTAGTTTTTTTGGAACTATGTATAACCTTTATTCTTATCTTAACTTAAGTTTTGAACCATTCTTTTAATTCTTCGTTTTTTATTGCATTTTTTTAGTCATTGAATATTGAATTCACAATTAGAGATGAAACGGAAGTACTTTGTTTTTTTAATCCCTATAGAAATTTACACTATAGAAATTTACAGTAGTAGTGGGGTAATTTTCGATATATTGTTAGTTCATATATAATATCACATATACAGAGGTTTCTTCTATGCTGTAAACCAACTATTTGTGTTTTAGATTCCATCAGATTCGAAATCATTTTTTGAAACCTCCAAAACAAAGAAAGAGTTGTCTTATAGTGATTAGATTATATACACCCAGTTTGATCCCCCTCACTCCTAACTCTATTTTTTTTATTTATTTATTATTGCCATTTTTTTTGAATGTCTTTATATATATTTATTGATGTTTCCTAAGTAGGTTATCTTGAGCCACAGTATATGTGCGGCAAACTAAATGAAAAAAACTATTTTTTAGAAAAAAATAGTCAATGATGGCCTTCCATGGATTCACCTATATAAGCCGCAGCTAAAGTAGCAAAAATGAGAGCTTGAATACCGCTTGTAAATAATCCAAGGAACATGACAGGTATAGGAACTACTAAAGGTACTAAAGAAACAAGAACAACAACTACTAATTCATCAGCTAGTATATTTCCGAAAAGTCGAAAACTAAGTGATAAGGGTTTTGTGAAATCTTCTAAGATGTTAATCGGTAAAAGGATTGGAGTTGGTTGGATGTATTTACTAAAATAAGCTAATCCTTTTTTGGAAAGCCCCGCATAGAAATATGCAACTGACGTAAGTAAAGCTAATGCAACGGTAGTATTTATATCATTTGTGGGTGCAGCTAACTCCCCATGAGGTAATTGTATGATTTTCCAAGGCAAAAGAGCCCCTGACCAATTAGAAACAAAAATAAATAGAAACATAGTTCCAATAAATGGAACCCACGGACCATATTCTTCTCCAATTTGAGTTTTGCTCACATCTCGAATGAATTCGAGAACATATTCAAAGAAATTCTGACCAAAAGTCGGAATGGTTTGCAGATTTCGAATAACTAGAATGGCTGAAACTAGCAAGATAGCAATTACAACCCAAGAAGTAATAAGTACTTGGGCATGCACTTGGAAACTCCCTATTTGCCAATAGAAATGTTGCCCAACTTCCACAGCAGATATATCGTATAATCTTTTTAATGTGTTGATAGAACATAATAAAACATTCATATTGTCCTGCCCTCTAAAAAATAAGAACTTGAAAGGGAATTATTTTAATTCAAACATCTCCTTTCCTTTTTGATTTTGAATACTACTACTAATCACATATAATTTTCGTTTGTTCTTTTTATATTTTGATTTTTTTGTCCAATTTTGTACTAGTATAGTAACCGATTTCATAAATCTATGAGTTGCTCCAACCAACTCAAATAATTTATTTATCTTACTTATTATTAATCAAGAATTTCCTATATAGCTAGAACGACCCTCACAAATAGCAAATACTAATTTATTAAGAATTAATCGAATTGAGGCTATAGCATCATCATTAGCTGGAATCGAAATATCGGCGAGGTCAGGGTCACAATTTGTATCGATTAAACAAATTGTTGGAATTTCCAAAGTTATACATTCTCGAAGAGCCGTATATTCTTCTTGTTGATCGACGATTATTACAATATCAGGTAACCCCGTCATATATTTAATGCCACCGAGATATGTTTCCAAATGAGCTAATTGTCTCTTCAATATAGCAGCATCCCTTTTTGGAAAACAATTGAGTCTCCCCGTCTTTTGTTGCGTTCTCAAGTCCCTGAACTTTTGAAGTCGTGTTTCTGTAGTATACCAATTTGTTAACATACCGCCGAGCCATTTTTTATTAACATAATGACACCGAGCTCTTATTGCAGCCCGCGCTACTGAATCCGCTGCTTTTTTTTTTGTACCAACAATTAAGAATTGTTTTCCCATACTTGCTGCATCAAAAACTAAATCACAAGCTTCTGATAAAAACCGAGCAGTTCTAATAAGATTTGTAATATGAATACCCTTACGTTTTGCAGATATATAAGGTGACATTTTAGGATTCCATTTTCTAGTACCGTGGCCAAAATGAACTCCTGCTTCCATCATCTCTTCCAAAATTATGTTCCAATATCTTTTTGTCATTTATATTAATCCCCCACTTTTCTTTCATTTCCTATTTTTTTTTTGAAATGAAAGAAAGAGACCAGGTATACTGAAATAGAAATAAATAAGTGTTCCGAAGGAACCTTTTATTCTACCGAAGATTGGCCATTGATACATGATCAGGCCATTTTTTTCTATTTAATATGATTATTTTCTTTATTCCTTTTTTTATTACAAAAAAAATCACGGAGTCCTTAGGAATTATTAAATCCTAGATTGCTCCGATGTATCGCAAAAATTCTTTGAAATGAAAGCAAAAAATAATTGTCTGTGGTGAAACAAAATATCTCTCATTTCATCCTCGAATAAATTCTTTTTTTTTGTTTCCAAGGTAATCTTGTTATATTGCCGTGGCTTTGAACGGTGCATTATTCTTTTGAATCCGGTACCAACGGGTATCATTCCCCCTAAAACAACGTTTTCTTTCAGACCTTTCAACCAATCTATGCGACCTCGGAGAGCGGCTTTTGCTAAAACTCTAGCAGTTTCTTGAAAACTTGCTTCAGATATGAAACTTTGAGTATTCAGAGATGTTTTTGTTATTCCTAGTAATAGAACTCGGTAGCAAATCGCCTCTTCTAAGGCACGCCCAGCTCGTTCGGCTCGCAATAATCCAATTAGTTCACCGGGCGAAAAAACATTAGACATTCCATCTTCTGAAACCAATACTTTTGATGTTATTTGACGCACAATAATTTCTAGATGTCTATTATGGATGTGAACTCCCTGGGATCGATAAACTTTTTGAATTTTATTAACCAAAGAAATACGACTTTGCGCTATAGTTAGCTCAGCACCAATCAAGAATCCCCAAGGAATTCCAAGAATTCTTGTTATATGCCCGTTCCAAGTATCAACTCTCTTTTCTAGGTTCATCGATATTGAATCAATCGAACGAACTTCTAATACCTGTTCTACTTTTGGAAGACCCTGTGTTATATCACCAGATCTCGCTTTTTCATATATATATGTAACTAATATATCTCCTTCAGAAAGTATTTCTCCATAATGGCCATGAACAGTTGCTCCCGGAGTCGCCAAATAAGGGTTAGCTGATCTTATTCCTACAGAATCCATTTGAACTGTTAGAACTTGACCTGATTTTAGGTATGGTGCATTTTTCGTTTGAACTATACATACATTTTCACAAATAAATTGCCCAAGACTTATTATTGGTTTTTGACAATAATTATGATGGAGAAAATGCCAATTCAAATAGAATGGATTTAAAACGGTGTTACTACATCGATCAGGTTTATAAATTCTCTCGTTTTCGTCCATTAAATAATATCTTAATACTTGAAAAGTTTGTTTTAATTTGTCAAGTTGCAAATTTGGATTTATCGAGATCTGATTATGAGTTATTAAACGGTAAAAATATAAATTTGTAACTTGACAGGCGATTCCTAAAGGACCTAACGAATTCTTAATTGGAATTATAGGATCTCTTTGAATTTGATTAATTCCTTCTTTTATCCCACGTATTTGAAAACAATTAAATGATGACAAAATTATCAAAGAGCGGTATTTCTCATTTCTATTCAACACCATACGAATAGTTCCGTGATTTTGGCTAAGTGATTGTTGAATTTTTTCCTTCGAATCAATGGAAAAAAATGGATTGATCTTGGTCCGATCCGACTCATTATCCAAGATAAATCCCGAATCGGGCGGATCATTCCTTTTTCTTATATCTGAAATATGGGATTTCACTAAGTCAATTCTTAAGAAATATCTAACCAAATCATTTGTACTTACTTCAACAAAAGAAGCATGCGCATTTTCGATAGAAGAAAATTTTTTGTCTTGATCCCAATTTAAGACTAAACAAGTTCGAACTAATTGAATACTTGTCTCAGAAATTCCCCGAATTGATTTTCCATTTCCAGAAAGAATATAATTAATAACTTTAAGTTTCAGATTATCTCTTTCCTGAAACATATCTTGGGGAAAAAGTTTTACTAAATTGATACCATCCCCTATTTCATATAAAATTACGGGTCGAACCAAAACAAAATACTTTTTTTTTGTAATTGTGATCCATTGGACATAGATCCAATTTTTCATTTTTTTTGATTCCTTTGAATTGTTTTTTACCGTTCCTGGTGGTATCAAGATGGCACTGTGTCGGGATATCTTATCCATTTCTCCCGGAAGATAGATATCCCCAGAAAATATTTTTAATTCAATCTTTTTTTTTTTCTTCTCCACTCGGACCAATCCCCTTACTCGACTTCTTATATTTAAAGTGATTGGTGTATTTACTTCAACGATACTATTGTTCCGTACCATTATGGAAGAAGATTCTGGTAAAATATGTACTTCCTCGGGAATGAAAAAAAATCGATCTACTTTGATTTGGTATTTTGGCTTAAATTCTTTAACTCCTCTATATTCAATTAAAAAATCCTCTTTTTTTAAAATGGAATTTATTCCTATAGTCCTATATTTAGTAATTCCTGAGCTCTCTGTTCGGTATTGAGGATCATCGAAATAAGCGAGAATACTCTCTCTACGAAAAATACCATTGATTGGTATTTCAATCGAGATACTGGAAGCTAACATTAGTTTTTTGTCTCGTTCTTGAATCGATTGGAATGGAAATGGAATGATGAATCGATTTCTTCGCCTCTTTGCTAATAAATCCGTAGTATCATGGAAAATAGCAGGGTGTGCAAAATGACAATGATCTATACATATGAGTTGATTAAATATTGAATAATCTGAAATCCTTCTTTCTTTTAGATCCGAAGAATTGAAACGAAGGAATTTATGTCTTACTTGATCATTCCTTACTAAAAGGTTACAACTATCTCCTTCTCCAGTAGAAAGATAATGGATCTTGATTTGATCTTGATCTTTTCGGAGTGAAAAAGAGACTGAACCGGACTTGTATGATCTTCCTGATAATATCCATAAATGACTTGTTTTTGGCAAGATATGTACATTACTATATCTAAATTCTGATGCATGATACACATCGGTACTCCAGTGCATTTCTCCTTCTAAGTTAGAATAGACATTTTTTCGAACCTTTTCTTTTAAATTCAAAGTGTATGTTCCTGCGCGAATCTCGGCAATCACTTGTTCTGATTTTACATATTGATTATTTTGAACTAATAGAAAACTTTTTGGTGGAATAGTCACATTATGTATAATATCACCACTTTCAATAGTTACATACAAGTCTATATAACATAGAAAAGCAGGATGCCCATGACGTGTACGTGTAGGATGAACCAAATCCTCGTTGAATTTTATTTTTCCATTAGAAGGTGCTCGCACATGTTCTGCAGTACCTCCTGTGAATACTCCGCCAGTATGAAAAGTTCTTAATGTTAGTTGAGTGCCCGGTTCTCCTATTGATTGGCCTGCAATAATACCTACAGCTTCTCCTAATTCCACCAAGTGGCCATGAGTAGGACTTTGGCCATAACACAATCGGCAGATCCAAGATGTATTTCTACAGGTAAAGGGGGTTCGGATATATATTGGTTGTGTTTTAAAGGTTTTAAATCGATTGATAAGTCCAATTCCAATATCTTGATTTCGAACGGCAATGCATCGTGAACCTCTGTATATATCGTCTGCTAATACACGACCATTTAATGTTTGTATCAAAATTCTTTCGGGCATCATTCCATTCTGGGTATTCACCGAAATTCCTCGAATGGTACCGCAATCTGTTCGACGTACAACAATGTGTTGAACCACTTCAACAAGTCTACGTGTAAGATATCCAGCATCTGAAGTTCGTACAGCAGTATCTACAACCCCTTTACGGGCTCCGTAGCAAGAAATTATATATTCTGTTAAAGATAGTCCTTCGCGTAAATTGCTTTGAATAGGTAAATCAATCATTTGTCCTTGTGGATCCGACATCAATCCTCTCATACCCACTAATTGGTGTACTTGAGATGCATTTCCTCTAGCTCCCGAAAAAGACATTATATGGACTGGATTAAAGGGGTCGGTCATCCTAAAATTAGGATTCATTTCTTGTCGCAAATATTCACTTGTAGCATACCATATCTCAATGGATTGGCGTAATTTTTCTACTGCATGTACATTCCCATAATGATGATGTTTTTCTAAAATAAAACTTTGTTGTTCAGCATCTTGGACTAGCCATCCTTTAGAAGGTATTGTTAAAAGGTCATCAATTCCTAATGAAATGGATGTAGTCGTAGCTTGGCGGAATCCCAGAGTCTTTACTTGATCCAAGATATGCGATGTATATGCCATTCCGAAGTGATCTATTAATCTGCTAATAAGTCGTTTAATGGCAGTTCCACCTATCACTTTATTGTGAAAGACTAGATTGGCCCGTTCTGCCATAGGTACCTCCATATTTCACTCAGTGGGATTCGGTTCGACAATGGGTTTGAGTCAATGATTGGAAAACTTCCTTTTCTTTATCTTGATTTGCGTAGAAATTGAAAAACTATGTATCATTCTGGTTAAATCGTGAAGACCTGAATTTCCACCGATATCATAAATTTGCTTATCTTAGATACCAACCATCTATATGATTAGATATCATATGAATAGGCATGGCAAAAACCTTGGATAGCTTCTTCGATTTCTCGATAAAAAGAAATATGACCAACAGTAGTTCGAATGTATATAGAACGAATTTCTTTTTTTGTACTTCTTACTACTAGATAATGCCCATAAATTTCATGATAGGTACCCAAAGATTCGTAGTGAACTTCGATAGGAACTTCTCTTGACGAAATAATGCGTTGATCTAGTCGCCACCGGAACCACAAAGGACTATCAAAGTTGATTTTTTTCTGTTGATAAGCTCCAATTGCATCATAGGAATTACAAAAAAAAGGTTCTTTTTTTTTCGTATACTTATAGTTATTATCTCGAATTCTTTCATTTTTCGAATTTCTGCAATTCCATAGATTATACCTATTTGAATAAATACCTCGACGATTGCCGCTCGTTAATATATAAAGTCCAATAAGCATATCTTGGGTTGGTACGGAAATTGGATCCCCAATAGCTGGAGACAAGAGGTTCGTATGAGAAAACATAAGTAAACGAGCTTCGGCTTGAGCTTCTAAAGATAAAGGCACATGAACAGCCATTTGATCTCCATCAAAGTCTGCATTGAATC